AAGAGTAGTATGAGATAAAAGGCATTTCCGATTTTATACGATCTATCGGGAGTCCTATTTCAGCGTCACAAACTTTTTTGTTTTCACACCGGGAGCTCTTAATCTTAACAATATTTATGTTATGAAAGAATATGAAAATAAAAAAATCTTGTTTTTTTTATTTGAAAAAAAAAAAAAAGAAACTTTGGGATTGCTAAATAACAAACGAAATAAATATATAAAGCAACGGAGCCATCATAGTATTTTTGAACTACTCCAAAAAGAAGGGTGGTTATTGGATCATTTACCAACCTGAGTCTGATAGACCCTATATTTAAATTTAATTTATATTTATTTATTTAAAAATTTTTCCATGTAAGTGTAAGTAAGGTAAAAAAAAAGTGAATTCCATTATAGAGCCGTATGCAATGCGCAAAAGAAGATGCCTGTACGGTTGTTCAATTATATCTTTTTTTATTATTATTCTTTATCTCTTCACCTTTCATTATGCGAGATAGAATAAACATTTATTATGTTATATCATCAGGGTAATGATCCACCAACCTGCTGCCTCTTTTTATGAGGCACAGACGGGAGAATTTATCTTGGAAGCGGAAGAACTACTGAAGCTGCGCGAAACCCTCACAAGGGTTTATGCACAAAGGACAGGCAAACCCTTATGGGTTGTATCCGAAGACATGGAAAGAGATGTTTTTATGTCAGCAATAGAAGCCCAAGCTCATGGAATTGTTGATCTTGTAGCGACTGAATAAAAAAGAAAAAATAACAAGGATTTCACACGAATTCGTTATTTGAGATTTTATCTTCTTACCGGATTTAATATTCTATTATTTAATATTCTATTAATTAATCTCATTAATCTATTAATTAATCTCATTAATCTATTAATATAGAAATAAAATAATTCATAAGCATCCGGTTAAGATCGATCTAAACCAGCCCATTATGTATATGATTCAACATGCCAACTATTAAACAACTTATTAGAAACACAAGACAGCCAATCAGAAATGTCACGAAATCCCCCGCTCTTGGGGGATGTCCTCAACGACGAGGAACATGTACTAGGGTGTATGTGCGACTCGTTCAGATCATGGGCTAGGACAAAAGAAAGAAAACAATTGATCCAGTATCAACGATCAATACCAGTGAATAGGATAGAATGGAAGAACTCCAGTCAATATCTAAAAATAAAAAAGATCTATCCTTCTATTATGGTATCAAATGTATGGTTTCTGTTGGTGCAAATCCAATCACCTCAATTTAAAAATTTAAAATTTAAGATGAGAAAGAATTCTCCATTGATAGCAAATGGTATCCATTAAGCAGGGGAAATCCTATTTTAAAAAGCAGAAAAATTCTGCCTTACTCTTGCAAGAACGGACTAACAGGGTCAGCTACCCAGCTAATCTTCATAATTAAATACCGTTACTGTATAAGTGGATCTCGTTGTGAAAGACCTAGTACTGGATAATTATGGGTAGAGCCAAAGAGTTTGAACTGTACAAGTTAACAATAACATTGATTAAATGAAAGAAAGAAGGGCTCCGGTGTATAGAGAAGACCTCACCGTTTAAGAAGTAACCATAGAAACGATGGAACCCACTATATCCATTTATATTTATTACTTTTTTATTTACTATGTGTTTTTAATACCTAGTATCAATACAATTTTTTTTTTATAGGTGAAATGCCTAGAAAAAAAGAAAAAATCGTGGTCGGGAAGGTTATAATAGCAAAAGCCATTGGAATTTTTATTTTATACATTGGAAGAATCCGTTTTGTTATTAATAGACTAGGACACGGGAAGAGAATAACTGAAAGAAAGGAAATCGATTAGTTATTCATCAAAGTTTCATTTATTCAATGACCAGAATTAAACGAGGGTATATAGCTCGAAGACGTAGAACAAAAATCCGTTTATTTGCATCAACCTTTCGAGGGGCTCATTCAAGACTTACTCGTACTATTACTCAACAGAAAATAAGAGCCTTGGTTTCGGCTCATCGGGATAGAGGTAGACAAAAGAGAGATTTTCGTCGTTTGTGGATCACTCGGATAAATGCAGTAATTCGCGAGAATAAAGTATACTTTAGTTATAGCAAATTAATACACAATCTGTACAAGAGACAGTTGCTTCTTAATCGTAAAATACTTGCACAAATAGCTATATTAAATAAGAGTTGTCTTTATATGATTTCCAACGAGATCATAAAATAAAGAGATTGGAAGGAATCCGTTGGAATAGTTTAAATGGAGTTCCCTGGAGAATGAACTCTGGGAAGGTAGAGTAGAAATTAGTATGATAAAATATGATAAAGTCATCAAAATGAAGAAACACGTTCAATAAAAAATATTTATTCTTCTCCAATTTTTTTTTTTTTCTTACGAGTTGACTCGCTTCTTTCAAATTGTTTCTCATTATTAAGAAAAGGTAACGGAGATAAAATACGAGCTTGTTTTATAGCAATAGTAATTAATCGTTGTTGTTTTAAGGTCAACCTATTTACCCGTCTAGATAATATTTTTCCTTGTTCGCTAATAAATCGACTAATTAAACTCATGTTTCTATAATCAATTCGATCCCCCGATTGGATCGGAGGCAAACGCCTACGAAAAGATCGCTTGGATTTAAGAAGGATTCGCTTGGATTTATCCATGGTTTGTTTATTCCTTATCCTGAAAATCCCAATCCTATTTCGATCGGATCAAACATGATGTAGAATTAAGAAATAGGATTGGGTTTGTTTATATTTAAATAAATATATGTTATATATAATATGTAATTTTTCACCTTCCTTGGAAGACTGACACACGAGCGGTCGATTCGATCTATTTCTTTATCTCCCCATGAATCGTATGTTTGTAACAACAGGGACAGAATTTTCTCAATTCCAATCGACCAGGCGTATTGTGTCGATTCTTTTGAGTAATATATCTGGAAATGCCCGTTGATTCCTTATTAACACGATTTCGAAGACAACTGGTACATTCCAAAATAACTGTTACTCGGACATCTTTACCCTTGGCCATGAACCTCCTTTGGTTTATGATTCACTCAATTCTTTAATTTTCCGATCCGAAGCAAGGAAGAATAAAGGACAAAAAAAAATAGAAGCAGGTAACTCGAAATCAAATTATAAAAGAAAGATTTCGTTGCAATCAATATAGTAATAATAAGTAATATAATGATTTCTAACTATATTTATAATTAAGAATTGCCGTACAGTATTTTCAGTTAAGTATCTTGTATGATATAGTTGCCCCAACCATCACATTTTCATTTCCACTCTATTATTATATTAATATTAATTTGAGCCTGGGCCCGGGTTCATAGTTTCACTGAGGGCGAAACCGCTTTTTCTTTGTTTTTTTTTTTTTAGAATAACTTATTCTAAAAAAAAAAAACAAAGAAAAAAAGAAGGCAAGGGTAGGGATTAGTTACAGAGATTTGATTGTATCTCTAATCTTCTTCCCCCTTCTCATATCAATAACTAAAATGAAAAAAAGGGGAATATCAACGCATCCGGAAAAAAACGATTGATCTCTATCAATAAACCTGCCAAAGACCCGAACCATAAAGCACTTACTACCGGTGCCACGGAGAGATATGTTTTTAGATCTCGCATTTGAAAAACTCCTCTTTCTTTATTCGTTATTGTAATTTTATTGTAATTTGTAATACATAATGGTAATACATATATGACCAGATGTGTATATGTAGTTAATGACTGACCGCCTGTATTTGTACGCGGAGTCCCTAATTAAAATTAAAATGTACAAAAAAGATATTTCTACCTGAAATTACTAAAAAATATTAATTTTTTATGGTAGGTTTCATATTTATTTCATACTTTATATAATATAAGTCTTTTAATATATTATATGTTTGTTATATGATATATGAGACCAAAAAGAAGAAATGAAAAGAGAATTTTTGTATATCAATGGAGGAAGTAAAGATGTGGAAAACAAGACAGGGATTCTCTACAATGACACTGTAGACCAATTGAAAGGGATGTAGCGCAGCTTGGTAGCGCGTTTGTTTTGGGTACAAAATGTCACGGGTTCAAATCCTGTCATCCCTACCTATTACTTATCTTATGAGCAGTAACGAGGGATCAATTGAGATAAATTGGACATACATAATAAATCTTTAATTTTATGATATATATGCAAGATTAATTGGGGTCACAAAATCTTTATTGTGATAATGATAATAAGGCGCTCTTAGTTCAGTTCGGTAGAACGTGGGTCTCCAAAACCCGATGTCGTAGGTTCAAATCCTACAGAGCGTGATTCTGTGTTCTTGTTAATCGCGTTAGGTCGAAAATTACACTTAAATAATTGAACAGCAATCTAAATTTGACCTCCCGCGGATTAAAGGAAGTAGGAGGTCAATCAAAAAAGAGATGTTAATTAATCAAAGGTCCAACTGATCACCACGTCTGTATTGTAAATATGCAGTTACGAATAATCCGGCCAAAGTAATAGGAATTAGACCTAAGACGATTCCAAATAGAAAAACTTCAATCATTTCAATTTGTTTGAAAGGGGAAAGGGGAGGTAATATTTATCCTTAAATATTAATCTGTATTGACTATAAATCTCAATGACCAAGAATTGGAAATTGATACGTTAAGTAACTGTAGAAGATATGAACTGCCATAGAAAGATTTTTTTTATGAATTGTTCATTTAATTAATTTCAAATAAGTCGTATCTTGCTCAGACCGATAAATAGAGCTGAGGTGATAGTCAAAGCTGCTAGTAGAAAACCAAAATAACTAGTTATAGTAGGCATGAAAAGGCTAAATGAAATATGTTCTTTTTATACATATGTTTATAAAGCACTTCCCTAAGTTTCAATTTTTGAAAGATACGAGGATAAGCAAAAATACCAACCAATTGAAAGGATAAATTCAATTGAAAATGTTTGATTCATCTATTATTATAGACGATACTAACAAAAATAGAGTAACATAAGTAAGAAATCAATTC